TTCTTGAAATAAACAACCCGCACACACTCCCTTTCCAAAAAAGATCAATACACCAAGCACTACACTGAGATTTATTAGATTTGTTGCTAAAATATCGGTATTAAACCCGAAACTCCCGGCGGATGGCCAGTGACCCAAGAAAACGAAAGAATCGGTTACATTTTTCATATGATCTCCTCTTATAGATAAACTAAAAAATCGTTGTATTTTTTAACTTCTTAACTACTTATAAATTCGAAATGCATGTTTTTTGAATTGAGATTCCCAACAAAAAGAATACTTAAACTTATTGGAATAGAATTCCGAATTAGGTACTCGGTTTCATGTGAATTGCGAAATACTCCTTTTGTTGCAACACTTCTCCCTCGAACTAAGAAGGGGAAGGAAGGAAGAAAGCGAGTGGGTAACACGAATTCTTCATCCTCAAATGAAGTCCTTCCCGCGTATTATTTTCTCAACGAATAAGTAATTCTGTAGGAGCAATTTTTCACTATAAATGTGAAAAAGCAACCTCCAAGTTCAAGACTAGAAAAGAAATACGTATTTCTTCTATTTCTTTTCTCGAATTAAACAAAAGGATTCGCAAATAAAAGTGCTAATGCTACAACCAATCCATAAATTGTTAAAGCTTCCATAAAAGCTAAACTAAGTAATAAAGTACCTCGTATTTTTCCTTCTGCTTCGGGCTGTCTGGCAATACCTTCTACAGCTTGTCCCGCGGCAGTACCTTGACCAACTCCAGGTCCAATAGAAGCAAGCCCTACAGCCAATCCAGCAGCAATAACGGAAGCGGCAGAAATCAGTGGATTCATGATAAGTTCCTCACACACACAAAAAAAATAAATGGTTAATGATACAATCAACCAATGCATTATGACTTAATTATTCCATTGCTAATATTAATCCAGTCGAAATAACTAACAATACCGAATTGAAAATGGAAATAAGAATATTATTAAACCATTAGATCATTAGAAAGACTTCATCTTTTTTAGTTCCTACTTGTTGAGTCTTTCTGAATCAAAAGAACTTGTGTTTTTCCATTTCCTTTTTCTAATCATTAATCGTTTTTCGATCTTTTTCGTTATTTTGTCTGTTTATTCATTCAATTCGCAGTCATAAACGAACCTGAAAGACTTCGCCGGTTGGTATCGCTATCGAAATTCAAGTAGGACAAATTAACTATCAGTTCATATATAACTTGGCAATATCTAATATAAAATATACATGGATTTCTTACATAACGTAAACCGCTATATTTTTGAGTCAATCGGATACCGCTAGACTGTATGTATTTGTATATTTCTATGCTCGAAATAAAATAGATTATCTTGATAGAACCTCTTAATCGAATATCTTGATAGAGTATCTTGAGCCACACATATATATATTACCTTACTTGGATCGAAACTAAGATAGACTCTTCCTAAGACGAATCAATGATGACCTTCCAGGGATTCGCCTATATAAGCTGCGGCTAAAGTTGCAAAAATAAGAGCCTGAATACCACTTGTAAATAATCCAAGAAACATGACAGGTATAGGAACCACTAAAGGTACTAAAGAAACAAGAACAACAACTACTAATTCATCGGCTAATATATTTCCGAAAAGTCGAAAACTAAGTGATAGAGGTTTTGTGAAATCTTCTAAGATGTTAATGGGCAAAAGAATTGGAGTTGGTTGAATGTATTTACCAAAATAACCTAATCCTTTTTTTGTAAGACCCGCATAGAAATAGGCGACTGACGTGAGTAAAGCTAAAGCAACAGTAGTATTTATATCATTCGTGGGTGCGGCTAACTCCCCATGAGGTAGCTGTATGATTTTCCAAGGTAAAAGAGCCCCTGACCAATTAGAAACAAAAATAAATAGAAACATAGTCCCAATAAAGGGAACCCAAGGGCGATATTCTTCTCCAATTTGAGTTTTGCTCACGTCTCGGATGAATTCAAGGACATATTCAAAAAAATTTTGACCGCCAGTCGGAATCGTTTGTGGACTCCGAACAGCTATTGCAGCTGAACCTAATAAGATAGCAATTACAACCCAAGAAGTTATAAGTACCTGGCCGTGGATTTGGAAACTTCCTATTTGCCAATAGAAATGTTGACCCACTTCCACACCAGATATATCATATAACCCCTTTAGCTGGTTGATTGAATATGATAGAATATTCATATTGTCCTCTGACAGAAATATAACTTAAAAAAAAAATTATTTTGATTCAACGAACTCTTTCTCGACTTGGCTACTTTAATTTTAATTTTCTATTTTGGATACTGATTAATTCCATAATATATCCTGCTATTTTTAACAAGTTTTTGAGATTCAAGATCTAGTAACCGATATAAAGTTTAGGAAGTCCATTTTTAATTTTATTATGAATCAGGGGTTTCTTATATAGCTAGAACGGCCTTCGCAAATTGCAAATACTAATTTGGTAAGAATTAATCGAATTGAAGCTATAGCGTCATCGTTTGCGGGAATCGAAATATCTGCAAGATCCGGATCACAATTTGTATCGATTAAACAAATCGTTGGAATTCCCAAAGTAATACATTCTCGAAGAGCCGTATATTCTTCGTGTTGATCAACGATGATTACAATATCTGGTAATCCTGTCATATATTTGATCCCACCTAGATATGTTTGCAAGTGAGATAATTGTCTCTTCACCACCGCTGCATCTCTCTTTGCGAGACGAGCGAGTCTCCCTGCCGTTTGTTCCATTCTCAAGTCCCTGAATTTATGAAGTCTCGTTTCTGTCGTGGACCAATTCGTTAACATACCGCCAAGCCACTTTTTATTAACATAATGACAGCGAGCCCTTATTGCAGCCCGTGCTACTGAGTCAGCTGCTTTATTTTTTGTCCCAACAATTAAAAATTGTTTTCCTCTACTTGATGCGTCAAAAACTAAATCGCAAGCCTCTGATAAAAAACGCGCAGTTCTAGTAAGATTTATAATATGAATACCTTTACATTTTGCGGAGATATAAGGCGACATTCTAGGATTCCATTTCCGAGTACCGTGACCAAAATGAACTCCCGCTTCCATCATCTCTTCCAAATGGATGTTCCAATATCTTCTTGTCATTTCTCCCCACACTTTCTCTTTTTTTCATTAAATTAAAGAGATGAGGTATTCTGAAATAAAAAATTGTTCCAACGGAACCTTCTTTTCTACCGCTCTACCGCGAATTGGCCGTTGATATACAACCCCAACCATAAATTCCTTTCTATTCGTCATTTTTTAATTTCTTTATTTTATTACTAAATTAAATAACCATAACAAATACATAAAAGATAAAAAAGATGAATTTCTTCTATTTTTGAAACCCCCAAAATCATTGTTGTTTTGATCTATCACGGAAATTCTTTGAAAGACAAGAATCAACTAATTCTCGGTGGTAAAACAAAATATCTCCCATCTTTCTCTCGAATCGATTCTTTTTTTTTGTTTTCAAAGGAATGTCCTTATGTTGACTTGAATGGTGTATGAATCCTTTGAATCCGGTACCAACGGGTATCATCCCCCCTAGAACAACGTTTTCTTTTAGTCCTTTCAACCAATCGATACGGCCTCGGAGAGCCGCTTTTGCTAAAACTCGAGCAGTTTCCTGAAAACTGGCCTCGGATATAAAACTTTGAGTATTCAGAGATGCTCTCGTTATTCCCAATAAAGTAGCTCGGTAACATATCGCTTCTTCCAAAGCGCGTCCCGTTCGTTCCGCCCGAAACAATCCAATTAGTTCTCCAGGCAAAAAAACATTAGACATTCCATCTTCTGAAACCAAGACTTTTGATGTTATTTGACGTACAATAATTTCTATATGCCTATTATGGATCTGCACCCCTTGTGATCGATAAACCTTTTGGATCTTGTTAACCAACGAAATACGACTTTGCGCTATAGTTAGCTCAGCCCCAATCAAGAATTCCCAAGGACTTCCAAAAATTCTTGTTATACGTTCGTTCCAACCATCAATCCTCTTTTCGAGATTCATCGATATTGAATCAATCGAACGAACTTCTAAGACTTGTTCCACTTTTGGAAGGCCTTGCGTGATGTCACCAGACCTAGATTTTTCATATATAAATGTAACTAATGTATCCCCTTCATTAATGATTTCCCCATAATGACCATGAACTGTTGCTCCTGGAGTAGCCAAATAGGGCTTAGCCGATCTTATTACTACAGAGTCAAATTGAACAATTAGAACTTGACCCGATTTTAGGTGCGTTCCTTTTTTTGTTATACATACATTTTCACAAACAAATTGTCCAAGATAAATTTTTGTGGATATCTGTTCACAAAAATTATAATGAAGAGAATACCAATTCAATTTGAATGGATTCAAAATGATGTTACTGCATGGATCGGGATTATAAATTCTTCGAGTTTCATCTATTAAATAATATTGAAATTTAAGTAGTTGAAAGGTTTGTTTTAAATTCTCGAGTTGCAAATAATTAGTTACCAAGATCTGATTATGAGTTATTAAATGGTAAAATGAAAAAAAATGCGCAATTTGAAGGGCTGCTCCTAACGGACCAAACGAATTCCTGATTGGAATTGGGGGATCTTTTTTAATTGATTCTTTGTGATATTTTACACCCTTGAATGGTAATGGGCCTAGTCGAAAACAATTGGATGATGACAAAATTATAAAAAAAGGACATTCCTTGTTTATCCCCAACAACGTACGAACAGTTCCTTGATTTTGGTTAAATGATTTTTGAAGTTTTGTCTTTGAATAAATGGAATAAAATGGATTCATATTGGTAGGATCTACTCCCTCTTTTTTTTCGGATGATGGATCATTCCTTTTACCAATATATGAAATAGCGGATTTCGCTAAATTGACCTTTACGAAGTCTCGAATCATACCATTTGTTCTTACTTCAACAAAGGAAGTGCGGGCCTCTTCGATAGAAGAATCTTTTTTTTCTTGATTCCAATTCAATACTAAACAAGTACGTACTAATTGAATATTTG